ATGTGAAGGGACTCAGGAAAAATGCTTTCGAGGCAATGGGTGGACTGATACCTGTTACCAGGATATCCTTTTTGGCGACTTTCACGGGAACTGAGACTTGCTATCAGTCTAAGAGAGGAGTATGTGGTGAACCTACTTTCATCTTCACTCACTATCTGCGGGGACTACTACTATGAAAAGAACTTTCATACAGACAATTGACTCCTCCCCTCCAGGAGCTAGCTTTCAATCTCTAAGAGCCGATTCGATAGCATCTTCTCTTATGATCTTTCTAGTTAGCACGTAGTGGGAATAGTCCCTCATCGACACGGGAAGAGAGCTTCAAGCAAAAAGGGCTTGTGCAAGCAAGTGACACTTTACTTCAAGCGAATAGTGCTGCCTCACTTTCTTTAGCTAGGAGGAGAAGCCGATTCCCGACATATACTATTTCCTTCTCATCGAAAGATGCCTAAGACCTTTTCACCAAAACAAAACCTAAACCCCCTGCTCCTCGAACAATTGAATCAGAAGTGAAGCTATTCAACGCACAAAGAATAGGCTGTGAATGCCCTCTTTTTTAGGAAGAATTTTACATTGCATTGACCAGGAATGAGAGCAGAATGAGCCTAACGACGTACCTTCAACTCGAAAGGCTAAGCCAATAAGAGAGAGCTGTCTCCTTCCGTGTGAAAGAATTGGATCTTTTCTTTTAAACAACAATCCTTTTCCTGGAGTTTTCTTTAGATACCTCAAGATAGGACAAAAAGCCTCCCAGTGATCTTGTCTTGGATTCTGCATGAATTGACTAACCACTCCAAGAGCAAAGGTTAGATCTGGTCGGGTTACAGTCAGATAGATAAGCTTTCCAACCAAACGTCTATACCTCTCTGGATTTTCAAAGAGCAGGCCATCATCCTTACTGAATTTCAAAGTCGGATCCATAGGAGTATTCCCACAGGTTTTGCTCCCAACAATCCAGTCTGCTCTAATAAGTCTGTTACAGACTTCCTTTGATAAAGTTATATTCCCGCCTTTGATCTTAATACCCAACAAGTATCCAAGCTTTCCAAGATCCTGGGTAAAAAAGTGTATACTAAAATACTGTTTCAGGTCAACAATTCCTGTCCTGTCACTACCAGTAATCAAAATCTCATCAACATAGAAAGCAAGAATTATAGATCCACTTTGGATATGACGAACAAATACTGAATGATCAACCTCAGTTTGCTTCAGTCCATATGCAGAAACAACTTGACTAAATTTATCAAACCATGCCCTATGGATTCTGTTCTAGACTTACCAATCTTGGCTAGCTTGTTTTCCTTGCGTTAAGCCCCTTATCTACACCTTTTGCTAATAGTTCAAATCATTATTCCCAGCCTTCCCTTACTAATAACGTATATGGATAACTTCTTTTCCTCCTTTTTTATTTTTACTAGCAAGGGATGTCTACTAACCCATAGATAGTTCGAACTGTATAATAATATATTTTGAATGGTTTGTATGGGAACCCCATAAAGTCTGATCTATTTTACACGTGCAATTTATTTTCCTTCCGTCAAGTAGCCCAAGTCATTCCTTTTTTCTTTTTGATCTGCTTGTTCAGTAATGTAATAGCTTTTTTCATTGCTTTTCGACGATTTGTCTCTCTGGGACGGGACATAAAAGATTCATGAGGCTTCCCTTCTCCACAAATATTGATGAACTCGACGAGGAAAGAATCCACTTTATGGGGATGCATAGAAAGAAGAGCGCAGAGGACCCTCGCCACGCAAAGCACATTCGATTACCCATCGCCAAATACAACCAAGTCAAAATAGATTGGAATGAAAAAGAGGATACAAAAGCTGGGGCACTATGAAGACGAAAGAATAGGGAGCCGTCTCATAACAGAAGACTTTGAGTCACTGCTATATTAATTACTCCGATGAATTAGACTCTCACTCCCCTGAAAGGCACGGGTTCTTCGACACCATAACGGTCTACGTCAATATAAACACACTAATAGCGGAATACCTATCCCCATCAACTATGCCCTCATACCTTTACGTTGAAAAGAGAAGGAGCAGCGGGGGACAAGGAAGTTCAAGAACAAAGGAAAGAACTAAAAATATTCCCTGCAGGAAAGTTAGGAAGACTCCATATATACATAAATCGCGCAGACAGTTTCGGAGATTACGCAGCATGGCCTCTAGGACTTTCAAACCGGGAAAGGGACTTGAGATGGGTGCGAACAGTGGAAATATCTCTCCCTCAATGGCAGTGGAAGCCCATTCCAGACAAATCCTTAAGGATAACCTTGAGTATATAAAAAGTAGAATTGGAAGAAGAGGGGGAAGCAGAAGGAATACCTTCCGACCATAAGTTTAAGGCAGTCTTTTGACCTTACTTTGTCGATCTGGGATCTCATTCGGGCTCATCCCGATTTATAACCTTTCCTTAGCTTCTCTTCTGTTTCCTCTCCGGATGTTCAGTCCTATTCTATTTCTATTAGTCGAGGGTCGATTTACGAAAACAGACAGAGAAGCGAGACTTACTTGTAAATGCCTTAACCTTAAAAAGACAAAAGTTAGAAAGCCCCTTTACTAGACCAGGAAATAGGGCCAAAAGCGGAGGATTCCCCCCTCCCTAAGCTTCGGAATTGGGGCTTAAGCTTCCGCTTTTCTCACAGCTAGCTCAGGTGGAACAAGGCCCCAAGGATCATAAGAGCATTGAAAGTAATCTGTCATGGCAGTACGCCAAGGAAAGGAGGATCCGTGACCGCTTGAGAAAAACAACGTCGGTTTTTCTTTGAACAGGAAGAAGATAAGTAGACAATGAAAGAATTTCACGAGGCTTACGAACACCAGAAAAAAGTCGCGTGACCATATGATGAGTATTAAGAGTAGACGTGTAATAGGTTTTAGGAATATAGGAATCTGGAGAAAAAAGAGTAGGAGTGGAGGACGGGTCTGATTATGAAGTGTCTAAGTGTAAACTGGAAGTGGAAGTTTGAGTGCATGACAGTGATGAAATTTTTTTTTATTATAGTAGATTTGCTAAGTCAATCCGGGTATGAATAGGAAGAGTAGATACGACCGTAGCATACTTAGATTGTATGCCCTTTGCCTAAAGAGTAAGCTTTGCAAGCTATAGTTCAAGTAGCTAGGAAGGAATAGGAGTTATGCTTGAAAGGGATTCGTCATTAGATAGGCAGGTATCCGAATGTAAAGCCAAAAAAAAAGGGAGGCAAGCGCAGGAAAACTATAATTCAAAAAACCAATCCATGAAGTGAAGCCTGGACTCTCTCTTCTCGGTACAGTAGTAGTTTGTAAAGCACTCTTCCCAGGAGCACAGCCGACAACCAAAAAATAAAGTGTGGTTAGAACATGGACTGCATAGCCGTCTTCTGTAGTTCTCAACTTATACCATCGAAATAAAAGCAACTCAACTCGAGCATTGGGAAGGCCCTCTCTTCTGAAAGCACTCGTTCCAGCAGAAATGAGGAAAGCCTTTCCCTCCTTTAGACGCATACGAAATTTCTTTTTTAGCCATAACATTCATTCGATTAGTGCAAGCAGGCACAGGCATAACATGCCAAGAATGAAAGAAGTCACGATAAGGTCAGTCACCCACCCTGGGGAAGTGTCCGGTCAATCGACCATCAGCTGAGGATAATAAATATATATAAAACATAACTTCAATTACGCCGCCATTTAGTAGTGATTTTGTCTCATCGGGATTTTACTATTTCTGAAAGCCCTTTTGCCAGCGTAGATGAATCTTCTATCCAGATCTGATTTCGACCCGTCTTCCAAGACACCTTCAACCAACCGTAGAGATCAGGGGTGAGATATCAAAGTCGACCTCCTTGTCAGGTCAGATAGATGACTGGCATATAGAGATGCTTAAAACATCATTCTCTGACTGAAAACAGAAGCGACGAAGCAAGGAGCTTAGTGTACCGTTTTTGACTACCTTCTCTGTCATGTCTGAGTTCTAACATTCTAGGGAATCCGTGCTTTGCTTTGTCATATTCTGTATTCCGTATGTAAGGTCTTGGTCTTACTTAATTAGTATAGTTAGTTTCATTGATTGCGGATTGCGTTTCTACGCTTTTAAAAAAGTACGTTTTTGGGGTGTTCATGTCCTTCGCTGGCTCCGTGACAACGGATACATTTACATAAAAGAATTCTTTGTGGACCGACCAAGCGGTAGGGCCTCCCATGTGGCGCACCCTCAGACCAATAGAAGGGGATTTCGAACTAAGCTAACGAAGGTGATTCGCTCCAACTACGGGATGAACGCCAACCCCGCCGGGTAGAGCTCCTCTTCCGTATCTGTATATCCGCAGCATCTTCCTCATATGTTGTTTCTATGCCTTCAGAAAGGCCTATTATTGATCCCCCCCGAGAGGCTGTAAAGAAGCTATATCGGCTCCAAATTCGGACATATACAAGAAGTCGTGAACTCCAAAAAGGAAGGAACTCAAGCAAAGAGACCATAGAATGGTACTGCTACTTGAAAGCCTAGGGCTAATAGCAAGACAGGGAGATTCGTGGAGAGATGTGCTATACTATGGATATTTCCTCACCATCATATTGTTGATTCCAGTTACCATCAGATTGAATGAAAGGGATGACCTGCAGATGATAGCAAGGCTAAACAGATTCGAGATTCTCGATCAGATGAGCGGACAGGGCAAGCACGTACTACCAGAAGAGTAGACCTCAGAGCGATTGATTCCCAGTGCTTGAATAAACTGACTTGGAGCCTTCCTTCACTCCTGAACTAGACTAGACTCAACGGAGTGCGCCTATGATAGGATCCTGCTACTAAGGAAAGGACTCTAAGAGACTGACTTGCGATCTAAAGAAAGTGAAATTCTGGTCGAAAAGAAAGTCTATTTGAGATACTCTTTCAGCTTCCATCTAGAAGAGAGCTTGAACACGCCTTCTTACTAGCCCATAGAGAGTGATTCCAGGAAAGGGCAGAGCTGCTAACCTTAGCATCAGCAGGAGATAGAGAAGGGCAAAAGATGAAGAAGAGCTATTCTTTTTAAAAGCTAACCATGCGTTCACAGTCGACTCAACAAGACGGGTCACTCCCTACCATAAGCCATGCCCTTACTAAACAGCTACCACTCCCGGCACACTTGCTATATTCCTTGATCCCCCCAGTGACAAGATCTGTCTTTGATGCTGCCTTGGCTGATTCCTTTGGTTTCGAGCATTGAAAACCGCTAAAGCCCTCGGCTGAACTCGCTTAAGCCCGGCTAGAGAGCCATGCCTTCTAAATCTCACTCTGCTACTGATTCAACAACAGAAATTCTTGGTCAAGCTAAGCATTCGTTCATAGCTCGCCAAGACTAGTTGCGCTTGCTTTTCAAAGGCCGTATACTGGTTGATCTGGTCTTTCCTGTTAGACTGTTCTCTACTTCACTAGTGCAGTCAGGTGCATTCTTTTTTAGAGTTGATGGACCTCCTTCAAGCACATGTAGATAGTTTTTTTTTTCGGGTCAAATTAAAAAAGGGAAGAAGCCGTGATCGAGATCTAGCATTTCAACCAAAAGTCCTTTAACCTTTGGTCAAGGGTTTGATAAACCACCGACTTGCCCAGTACTTTCACGATCAGTGCTCTGCACCATGGTTTCAAAAGAGCTTGCCTGGTATGTCCTTTTAGAGAACTCCAGTTATATTCCTGGTCTTTTTTCCTGGAATTCCATACCAGTGGAAAGACTGCTTCTGTTTTTTCCGGTTTGGAGCCAGCGTCGAATGACATAGGATCCGTTTCTGATCTGAAGTGAAGGGAGTCTCCCGTGGCTAGTTACCGTACTGGCATTCATACGGTCTTACTTCCACAATCACAGCCAGCCGTCTTGTCTCCAGTCGAAGCTAGCTCTACTAATTCTCCTCTGGTTTATCCTAAAGCGGATTAATCCACCAGGCCCCTACGGGCTGGAATTGGCACAACGGAGCTAGTCCTCCCGTGTAGTTAAGAGTTCCCAATCTATGAGCGATAGACCTCGCGGTTTTACCCTGGGACTTGGACCCTAGGAAGCCAACATTCCATCCCTTGTCGGGACCCGAGAGACTCCTAACAACAAAGAGGTCGCACTGAAGTTTCTGTGATCACATTATGATATTTCTGAGGATGAGATTGATGAGTAAGTAGAATAGGCTCTGACTGCTCTAGAAAGAACTTCCCCCGCGCTTTACTTTAACTATCTTTCTTTTTCCATGCCTTCTGCTTTCCACTAATTTAATTGGAGATATAAGGGCAAAGAGAATCCTTTCAAAAAGATGAGAGCAAGCTTGGGCAAAAGCAAGCAGCAAAGAGCAAGGGAGCGCCATGTGAATTGAATCCTTTTCTTCATATATAGTAAGAATCGTAGCGTGCCAAGCGAACCACTTATGGAAGAACTAAGTCATTGAAAGACTTTCCCTCCGTCCCCAACTTGGGGCTTAGGCTTAGGGGGGAAACGTAGCGATTTGAGACTGATCTTGAGCCTAGGTTGAGGATGGAACTCCTATAGCAATCGATGTGGAAAAAGGCTACAGCCGAATACAAAGCAGAAAAAGCGAGTGAGATCTTTACTTTATATTATCATAATAGAAGGGTTGAATCCAATCAGGGCGTAAAGAGCCCTGGGATTCTCCCAACACGGCATAATTGAAAGCTATCGTCTCAGTCGCTCGCCTAAGAAAAGGTACCCGTAAGGGTTGAAAGCTAACCCCGTGATGACGAATAAGCAACCCAGCCCGCGTCTTCATAGACTTTGAAGTTAAAGGGAAGATGGAAAGACAGTTTCCTGGATCTCGTCTCGTCTAGGTGAAAAAGAAAGCTTGGTCACCGCAATAGAGACTTTTACTAAGAGTAAGAGGCAGGTGATCTATAATAAAGGACAGTAACCTAGTTCTTGGTGTGGGGAATGGAAAAACTGAACAAGACTTAAGCTAAATCTCGCAACAGAGCGAGCAGTTCCAAAGCGAGTAGTTGCCCCGTGCCCTGAAACTTGTTTTCTGGAATGAAAGACTTTTAGGAGAGAAGGGGTAGACGAGGCTTTCTCTGTTCTCGACTCTGGTGCTATTGACTTAAGTGGTGACATATCGGATCTTGCCATTGCAAGGAGCGTGGATTCCTAGAATCGTCTAAATAGGGCGGAACCTCTATCCCACAAGGGTTGTTCTCTTTGCAGGATTGGAGCTTTTAAAGCAGTCTTAGGTTGGCTATTAAGGATTAAGCCAATTCGACCCGACACATCTACTGCACGATCCTTTGGAGCCCTACGTAGGGGACTGGATTAAAAAAAAAGAACTACATCTCCTTCCTTACCAGCATGTCTGGGATTCCAGTGGTTCTTACCGCCCCAGTGAATGTGTAGGTTGGTACGAATGACTATCAAAGACAGAGCTGAGACCTATAGGTTGGATTTTAGTCCCTAGTCGTATCTTCTAGCAGGTTTGGGTTGGTGTTCTTTGTTGCCGTAGACCAGGTTTCGGATGCCAGCATTCTTCAGTTCAGATAGGCCGAGAATGAAGCTGATGTTTATTCTCCATTCTCCGGTGCGTAGGCATCGTCTGGCCGATCTCCCCTTTTACTTTTATTTGATAGAAAGATTGTCGCAGTTGAGTAAAATGGGGACTGGTTTCAGTCAATTCGTGCCCGCAGGAAAGATAATTGGAGCGGTAGGATCACTCTTTATTTTATCATACATAGCGATGGCTATCTTGAGGGGACTCTCACAACTCTCTTTCCCTTCCCCTTTTTCAATCCGGCCGATGCCATTTCGAGAAGCGATGCTTCTAAAGGTACAATGTACTTAGGGTCGTGGGCTAAAAATAAAAAGAGGGCATGCTTTTATTAGGACAGTGAGGTCTGAGCCCAAGAATGCCTTGATAATGGGACGCCTTTCTGTCTTAATGATCGATAAAGTTCAGAGTTCCAAACGTTCAGATAGTCCGGGCCGTGATCAAGTATAGGAGGGGGGATGGATTACTTGCCCATAAACATAAAGGCTAGGCACCTTTGATTGGAATTTCGAGTAGTGGGCACCTATCCTTCTTTGCTTTCAAAGTCGCAGGAGTAGCTGTCACGTATCGAAAAGGGGGAACTTCCTTCGATGATCCGGGAAGAGGATTTTCGACATTAGCATCCGAACAAGCCAAGCTCATGCCATCCAAAGTAAGCTCTTTCGGAAGAGAGGGGCTTTCATATCTAAAAGCTGTTAGCAAGGAAGTAGCGGCACATGAATCAGCAACTTTTGAATCTCCAATTCCCATAGTTCAAGCTCCATCCCAAGCTGGAGGAAGGCTTGACTCAAAGCTCTCGAATGTCTTGTGCAGATGAATTGTGACATATCGAAGTCGCCAGGAGGGAGTTAGTGCATGCCGAGAGCTGGAATTATTAAAAAGAATCATCCTCCTCTAGAAGTATAATGGCTTAGACCAAACCTAGATATGGCAAGATCTTAAGTATTCGACGTTCTCCCAAAGGACAAATCCCGAGGAAAGAATAAATTGATGGACAGAAGCTCGGGGTGAAAGCGGGAAAAAGAAAAAGACGACGCTTGTTCAAGATTAAGGAGCGTAGGAAGCATCCGAGATTGGAATGTCTGTGGGATAAAGGCTGTTTGCAATTGAATCAGCTTTTCATGCTGCCGATTCTAGACCGATTTAAAGCAGTTTGGTAGGCTGGTTGGTATGAATTTAGGAGTAGAGGATAGATGGGAATTCTCCCCCGTAAGCCTGGCAAGAGCAGATCCTTTTCCATATGCTCCGATGGCCTTCGCCCCTATCTTTCTCTGTTTCGGTGGATTGACCGGATATTTCCTGGAAGTGATTGACCAGCTATATTAGGAATGGGAGGTTCGAAGGTCAGGGCTCAGTTCGTTAGCGATGTCACCAAGGGCCGGAGGAAGGAAGGTAAACGTAAGTCCTTAGACTACTCCCTCATTCGCTTTTCTGGGCGTCGTTCCTCAGAATCCATGACCTGAACATCATACCAGGTCTCTTTCCTCTTACCGTTATCCAAAACCCTAGTACCAGGTTGGCCTTTCCCCTCCCTCTTCTGTATTCTTCTCCATGTTTTGGTTCTCTTCGTGCACGTAAGAGAGGCTTGTGGTTTAGTTCGGGCAGAACTTCACCATCTCTTTTGTCAAACTATCCCCTTTAGCCCGTTCCTTGGTCACAGGGCCCACTGGGTCATTAAGTTCCTTTGGCCCAACACTAACATACTCTTTTGGCAAAACTGACACAGTATCCTCTTGCCCAGCAGAGATTTGGATTGGTGAGTGAGCTGTCACTTCTACATCCTTGTTTCCCCTAATTTCTCCGTTAACACCGCTTATCCCGATCACATATTGGCACGTTCATGATGCATCATGATCAAAAGGCCGTAAAGAAGACCTATGCATCAGTGTACTGTCATGATCACATATTAGCTCTATTTTCTTGACGGCTTGAAGGTGAAGCCGCCTATTTCTTAGGGCAAAGGGCGCTCCATCCTCCTAACTCCTTCCACTTCTCCCAGGGACAGGGACTACGGCTTGACCTTCGGGGAAGAAGTCCGCAGGACCCCTCCTTCTAGGGCGCCTAGATAGTGAAAGGTTATCCCTTTGCAACGCTGGAAGCTAAGCAAAGTCACGAAGCTGGCTGACTACGCTCGAGCAGAGCTCAGGAGCGAGCAAGACTATCTTGGTGAATGCAATAAGAACCGGCTGCTCGCCGCAGCAGAGTGCTTTGCCCATGCTGCTATCCGCCGCCGAAGCGCTCAAGGGATTCGTGCTTGAATGTCGAGATCAGGTTGTGACAGCGGAACAATCCATGCGGCAAATCTATTTGTGGTGGAATAAACTCAATTCAATAAATAAATATAATATAAATATATAAAAAATTTGTATTTAATTTGTTTGCTCCGATACAAGAGATCGACCCCGAAGCAAGGTATGGTGGGTGCCAGCAACTTTCACTTGTTAGGAGTAGGGGCTGAAAAGAGCTCTTTGTATAGGTTGGGTTTTCTGGGCTTTGATGCTTACCTTATTATTATTAATTATTATTTATTAAATATTAAATATTAAATTAAAAGGGGAAGGTTTGATAAAGGAGCTTTTCAGCTCTTTTGCTGGATTGTTGGTCCGCAGCCCCGCCCTATAGAATGAATAAGGAGAGGCTTATCGATGACCGAGCCACTCTTCCTTAGCGGCCTTACCTCACCCCCCTTGTCACTTAAAGGGCGAAGTCGCCGAAGCGAGTCTAAAGGCCAAAGAGTAATCTTTGAAGGCTACTACGCATCCTTACTTACTCATAGTAGAGTGTAAGGTAGGTTTGGGTATAGCAGGACTTGAACCTGCGACCATTAGGTTAAAAGCCCAATGCTCTACCAACTGAGCTATACACCCAAAAAAAGATGTAGTAGTAAATAAGGATTGGTGCGGAAAAGAGGGCGGCCCCCCTTCTTCTCATCATATTAAAGGAGCGCGGCTCTGTATAAGGCTCGTACTGCAAAGCAAGCGTAAGGGCGCGCGTTAGCACTCCTGCAAGAAAACGACCTAGCTAAGGTAAGGCGCCCCCCTTATTTATTAAAATTAAAAACTAAAGGGCGTTAAGCGTATGAGAAAGATGCGCTCAAGTACCCAACCTAGTAAAGGGGGGGCTTGGGCTCGAAAGCCGGCCTTACTCAACAAGCACCTTTCTTTATTAGTAAGGTTGCTTGTTTCCACTCATTGAAGATTCTATCTACAAAAGAAGGTCAACGGGGGATACTAAAATGGCTCTCACTGACACCATTTACGAGAAGGTGAGGTCGTCTTTCTTTCCAGCCGCCATACGGTTTCGGCTTAAAGCCTTAAAGACGGAGAAGGGGAGAAGCAGTTATCTATGTAATTACGGTCTTTGTTGGCCGTTGTTCCGGTCGAGCACTCTCTTTTCTTTGTCCAATTCTGTCTTACCAAACAAGACTTACTTCTTTACCAACCCGCGAAGAGTTGTGAGGCTGGACCAGGTACGAAGAATGAATCTATATCTGATCTGTGCACGGAAGTTGCTGGCCGGCGGCCGCTCAACTGTTCGAGCGCAATGCAGTGGTGTTGGTTCCGATTCGACAAAGGTAGAATGCCTGGTCGAAGGTCCAGTACAGTAGGTAGCAGGCGTGTTCGTTTTGGCTCCCGAGCGAGAACGATAAATAGGCGATGCACCATCCTTGCTGCTACGTACGTTTTCCTTGACTTGACAGATTCATCCAATTGAACCCACACTCAAAGGAGGACCACAAGCTCGGGGCTCGACGAAACAGAAAGTATAAGCATTAAGAAACTTCTTGGGGTTAGCAGTGAAAGAAAGAGCCCGGCATTCATTTCTTTATGAATATTCATAACTGAGTCTACTAAAAGAGGGACCAGCCTCATCGTGGTGATTAGAGGACACCTCTGATCGTTCACCTCTAATGTGACACGTTCCCTCCCAGTTATATGATCAAGGGGATCAGTCGGCTAGAGAGCGGGGCTATTCTTCTTCCGGGGAGACAAAGTCGTCCCTTCTACTGACCGAACCCTCAGTTCGGAGGTCTTCGTCAACATGTTACGAAGCTCCAGTCTTCGGCGCATTACTTGACTTAGAAAGGCGAACATCTGGGCAAGGGAAAGCACAGTGCGCCTGGTGCAAATGGCTTTCTTTTTTCATGATATACCAATCAGAATGGAGGGTCCTCCCTACGTACATGATTGATAGAATCACTACTCCGGGAGGGCGGTCAACTTGATGCGGGAGAGGCATGAGTGCAGTTCGATCTTGTGGTGTATTCGTTTGTAGTGAGTAGGCCTCTTTCTCGTTGATCAGTTCGCTTCCGCTCTATTGAAAAGTCGGAATTCCTACGGCGGTTTTGTCAACGAACGCGTCTCGGGCCGGATTTACTAACCTAACCCACGCTTTTCCATAGTTGGGTGCTCTGCTTTAGTCTGATTGACAGGGGCTAGGCTAGGTTTGATAATACCCAAAACAAATGAAAAGAGATCGGGGTCGATAGTTGGCAGTTGGCAAGGAACTGGATCCCCCCCAAAAAAAGGGGAAGCTGCGGTCGAACTCTAATTCTGGAAATAAGTCGGGGCCCTTTTACTTCGAGTTCCTTCCTTCGTAGTAAAATCTGATGATACGCTTTGGCGATGTTTGTTACCTACCAAATCAAATTAAAGGCCTGCTAGGTGATCGAAATCGCTCAGGTCAGTGAGGACTCACTCACTCACCTACTCCTTATCTATTTAATAGTTTCTTCTATCTACTGAATTCAAAAGGCGACCCGCCGCGCCGGGCTATAAGATAGAGCTGTTGTACTACTTGACTGGTAAGAAAGAGCTTCCGTAAGAACTTGAAGACTCTTGTATGTACGGTAACCCTCTCTTCCGCTACTGGTGGACTGTTGCACAGAAAGGCCGACAGAAGCAACGTTTCTTAGCGCGCTTTTCAAGCGCTTAGCTTCTGCTAGCGGCGGGGCGGCAAGGCCATGTTCTTCAGTTGGAAGCCTAAGCCAAGAAGGCAACGAACGACCTATCCTCACATCGACATGCATGAGCTTTTACTTTTACTTTGACTCCGGGTTCAAAAAGGACCCAAACATGCTTGGATGAATTGAGACGGTATTTTGTAATCTCCCTAATATGGGAGAGCTCGAAAAGGACTGCTAAGGATAGGTGTCTATAAATAGAAGTACTTTTAGATTGACTGAACGCAGAAAGCTTCGAAGAATAAGATTTACTAATACTAGTATAGTAGCGCTGAAGTGTGCCAAGCGCTTCTCTTTATGTACCAACGCAAACAAACCAGTCTTCAATCAATCAAGCGAACCCAACTATAGTTCAAATAGGCAGTCCGGTAGCTAGTCAGTCAAAGTAGCTCTTTTAAAGAAGCAGGTTAAATTCTTTCCTTAATGGGCCAGAGTCCCGCTCAAAGCGATCCTTTGCTATTGAATACGTTGGAACTCTTGTTTCTGAAGCAGTTCTTGCTTTTGTTTCAGCAGCTGTGATCGGAACTTCTTTCGCTTGTTCACGACTCTCCGATGAAGGCTTTCAAGTCTAACCGCAGCTATTTCTATAGGAAGGACAGAAGGGCTCAGCCAGACCCGGTTCAATTCGTTTTTTTCGGGAATACCAGGTTCAAGGGAAGAGAAAAGAAAGGCTATTACGAATCGGCTCTTCCTTCTTTCGTAGGTAATGCTTTTCTGGTGGTATCAGAATTTAGCCGTATCGGCTAAGGTTCCATTGACTTCAGTTGGTAAGGAGATCGAGGGGATGTTCTTCCTTGTGCCTTCCCATTCCCGTATCCCGTAGTAGCCCTTAAAAGTATTGTGTTAAGGCGAATTGGCAGCTTGCCATTCTTTCGATTCCTTGCAAGCCTCATTGTCGAACTGGCCCCAAGGGCTGAATTCCTTCTTTCAATCTTTGGCATCAGTCCATTTGGTCCCTTAGCTCTTCATCTATCAAGCTTTCCTCAGTTGATGTTGGTGGAATAGGCACTTAAGCCCATTCCGTATCTCGCTATGTCCTTTCAAGCTTTACGGACTGCCCATTAGTGGTCCAGTCTCCTTTTTTAAGGCAAATAAGTATATCCGAAGTTCCTGTCAGAAAGATAAGTGAGCTCCCCTGTATAAGAATATTCATTGACTGATCCAGGGAGTTCATTTTAAGCCAGGGATAATCGAATTTATTCCGCATTCGAGCTAACTGTAGCGGAGGCAGCAGAGTCGTGAACAGGAAAATAAGTAGTAGCTGGCTGGCTTTTCCTATCGAAAAAGCTTCATATAGCCTCCGCACCGATATGGCTAATTAGGTAGGCTATTAAGTCAGAGATGGGCCTTGAGACGGAATTCATTCCTCTCGGCTGAGGGCCGAGAACGGGTATAACAAGGAGTTAATGAGAGCTCCCTAGCAGGGTTCTATACAAGGTAGGACTACCGATTTCTTTTCTTGCTCTCGCTCTCGAGCCAGTACGAAGTGTATCTGTATTCCCCTTTACCAGTTGAGCTTGCCTATCAAGAATCAGTAAAAGCCTCTTCAATTGCAGCAGTAAGAGGGTCTTCTTTTAAGCGAGTGCTACTTACATGGAGTGGGATAGGAGCGAATAGAGTGCTAGACAGTTTTCAAGCTTTTATTTTAAGTCCCTGAAGTTTCATTCCCCCTTGGTTAGCAGTCCCTTTTAGTTCCTTTACAATTACAATCCAAGTGCAAGCTATCCAGCATCCAATCTAATGGGAAGTGAACAAGCTTTTTTAAAGCGGGTAAGCAGGAGGGACTAATTCCCAAAGCGGGAGGGAGTAAGATTCTAATTGGCTTCTTTCCTCTATACCTAATAGGCTAGGCGGCTTTCTTCCACTATATGCCCTTACATGGAGTTTGATTCCTTCTTTGTTTAAGGATACCCGAAGTTCCTGGTCTAGCAGGAGGGGTTGGAGCCCTTTTCGTAGGAGCCTTCTTCGTATCTGTCTTCGCTTAAAATGTTTAGTTCCAGCGAGTAAGATTTCCTAGTTTCATCCCCTGCAGTCCCCTGTAGAGCAGTCTCCTTTAGAGTCTTCCCTTCCTAAGGCCTTTCTAACTAAGCCCTCTCTTTCTAAGGCGCTTGGAGATCCAGTTTGAGTGGAAGTTCCCGTTGGAGTGGAGTCTCTTACCAGGCCGTTTTCTAGCCTTTACAGCTGGTGTAAGAGTAGTGGAATTCTCACCAGCCTTCATAGCAAGATTTCCTCCAGTGGAGGGCTATAGATAAGATTCTAAGGTAGGCTTAGAAGGTATAATACTAATATCTTTCTTTATTGCTGAGGATAGAGGATAGTAATATAATATCATAGCGCTCGTAATAGAGCTAGGTCAAGAGTCAGGGGCAAGTGCCTATAGAAAGCCAATGAAAGAAAGAGACTTCACCTTAAGTGACTGAGCAAAGCAACTGCAATCACTCAAGCAAGAAAGCAAAATCATTACTTAAGCGGGTCTTCAAACAAAAAGCATTGGATTGGACCCTTGCTACAACCGAATTGAAAGCGAAAAAGATCGAGGTGGAATCGAAGGACACTTAGCCCACTAAGCAAGCGATAGGGAAACCGTTCCTTCCGTTCAGTAAGGGAATACAAGCATGACGGGGAGTTTTTTAATAGGAATAAAAATATGACTCTTCCCAACTCAAGTCAAGCGAAGCGTAGTGAGGAAGGAGGGGAAGAACTACTAGAGAAAGGCTAAGTGAAGTACTTCTCAGGACTTCTCTTTTCTTCTTGCTTATCACCAACTTTCCGAGCGTAGTCTGTAGTAGGGAGGGCCATTCTCGCAGGAGTTGGAGTAGGAACATGACAAACAATTAGAATGTATTCTCGCAGGAAGTAGCATACTCGTGTTGCCTGCTTTCGTTCCTTTCGTCTCGAAGGCCGGTTCAGTAATAGTTCAAATCCTTCTAACTGGCTAGTGCATTAAGGTGGCATGTCTTACTCCGGGCCAGCAGTGAACGAAGTGTTAAAGTAGAGAGAGCTAGCGTTCCGTACTCAAAGGCCAAGCAAAACTCCAGCTAAACTAATAGCTAACATTTTGGAGATATCTAAAAAAGAAGCTCTAGTTTTTCTTTCAGGAGTTGGTTGGTGGCATGGACACCTAGCCTTTTCTTATTTATAGTATTTGTTTGTTTGCTGGCACAGGTAGTAGAGGCATTATCCACTCCAGCAGTAGCAGATGTAGAATCTGAAAGGCGGGATTCCCGGTTGATTGGATGCTTTCGTTAGAGCTTCTTCCCCTCCTGTCATTTAAGGGCACCTAGCTTACAATCACTAGTGAAAGAGTGCCAATTGACCCAACTAGCGAATCTGTTTACAACCATTCAATATTTTTCATTTCCGTGAATACCGCTCGAAAGCAGTCATTGTGAAAAGAGCAGTCATTTGTCGGCTTGATAGCACTAGTCTTGTCTTATCCACGAGCCTTTCATTAGCTGGTATCGAGGAATTTTGCCCCAGCGCCAAAGTTTGAAATGAATGGTGGCAAACCGGCTTCATTATATACCTAGATCTGTTGATAACGCTCAATCAATATACATTCCTGTATAATTTACGGCCTGGGTCGAACCCGGATGCCCCTATTGATGCCTATTCATTTTGATAGTTTCATGTTGGCATCCGAGAAAAGAAGACTGGGAATCAAAAAGCCAATCGCCGTATACGAAATTTTGTAGACCGGCTCCCTTAGCTGCTAGTTCAAGCTATTCAATTGGGAAAAGCTATTGCTCTTTTTAATCTTCCTCTTTAGTTATCCGAGCAAAAAAAGGCCATAGTTTTTGAGAATAGTCATAGGCCTAGAGAAGAGAGTAGCCTTTCCTGTGAAGGAAAATAGCCCGCCTTCCATACAGAAATAATAAGTTTTTGCTTTGTCTTCTCGACAATAATAAGGAAACGATTAAGCCCGGCGACTAGATAATCTAAGAAAAGGGTAAGTGCGTATGCCGCTCTGGTCTTTTCTTCCCTGTAAGGTCAGACTATCCTTGAGAGGAAGTGATAAGGGATTTTCATTATTGAAATTTGTCCCCTTCTTTCTTTCTTGAAAGACCTTCTTTTAAGGCTTTACTTACTTACCCTGTCAAAATAGCAGGAAGAAGCCTAAGATTCAACCTATAATAGGGAGCGAGCGGTGAACCCATATTTTGAAAGTCAGCCCTTTCCTTTGTATTGGCCCATTTTTCGTTGAAACCTTCTCTCTACGGATCCGAGAAAACAATCTCAAAATGGCTGATGTTCAGCATATGGTCTGGTAAGAAATTACCATTGACCTTCAATTAGAGCTGGGGACGACAAATCCATAAAAATCAATAGACAACTTCCCGCCGGAGTTCCCCCAATTTGACTTTCATCAATGTTTTTGCTCTCTTTCACATTTGCGGATCGCCTTTCCCTTTATTTTCACTCTTTTTGAATGCCTTTAATTCCCAGATGCCCCAGAGTTTAGTTCCGTATAGCTTATTGTGAATCAGAGCTTAGCCTTAGTCTACAATCATTCCCGAGTCTCTGCTATTTCCTATTCCTAGTCTAGCTGGGATATTCTAATTTTTCAACTCATAATTAAATTAAGTACGGCATAGAGGAAGAAGGGCATTAGGTAAAAAGCATTCCCCTGGGAGCATTTGTTCGCTTTCTAAATCAAAGTGGGTACCAATCTCGATGAAAGTAGCAGCTTTCAACTGGGAAAGCTTTCAGCTACTTACTTTACCTGGGAATCCATCTCTTTTGTCGGAGCTTTCGGGTATGGTATGAGCTTATAGTTCCAACAACAGCTGAAATAGCTGCGAATTCTATAACATACAATTTAAAGAGACGATTCGTTCAAAGCCCAGATACGTGCCTGCTACGCTTCCTTCTTTGCTAACTTGCTAATGTTACCGAAGTCTGACTCCTACTGTCCTAAGCAGGAAAGGGAACTAAACTTCGCTCTATTGGCCGGCTAAGAGATTGAGTTAGTCTTCTTTCCAGTTCCTCCCCTAAAGGCCCACCCCGGTGGTGAAATTGAAGAAGAAAGGAGCTTTATCTACCATTCCTGGTGACCAAACCTTTCAGAGCAAAGGAATAAAACCACAAGCAAGATAGATTAAAGATAAATGGCTAAACAACGGAGGGGGGAAAGGAAGGGGGCGTAGCGGTAAGATCAATGTATAGTATGGCATCAGTCTTATCTCTTGCCAACTTCCATCTCAAGCAGGGAAAGAGCTACGGATATCGATTTCTGAGGAATAAGTAGTTACTTTTTTAGCGCCGGAGCAGAGCTTCGCTTTGTCACTATTTGAAAAGGAACTGTCGGAATAATATAATTATTTTAGTCTGAACGAACCGGAACCACCAAAATATGATGTGCCGTCCTCATGTAGTGGTGCCCGTGGTTGCGGTATGATCGGCTGTACCGCCCGCATGCGTTAATCTTTGAAGTCTTTACTGTATTTACGACTCTGCTTGGGCCTGTGATCACTATGCTCTAGTTTACTCCGTCGGTAGGTTCACCATTACGAAGTATGGAAAGAGGGTCCACTGCGCATTTATCGAACAAAGCTTCTTCTCGTCACAATCGTTCAATCAAATTCCGTCAAACCCGGCTTGTTGACCAAGTAAAGCAAGGCTTTGTGATCCACGAATAAGACGAATTTCGTTCCCAAGCAAGAGAGGGACGGCACGATAGGGGGACTTACCAACCAGCGACCTCAAAAATCCAATCTACAGCGGCCCAACCAGGATTTGCACCTTCTCTGTCCTATGTCTAAACTCCAATCAACAACTAACTCGTCTCTAATGGCTTTAACTGATCCTCTCATATGTCCCGTCTATAGGAATCATCCTAAGGATAGACATACACCAGTCATAAGAAACAAGCAACAAAGCTTACTTAAAAGCAAAAGGGCATTTTGCGCCTTGCCTGCACCCTCTATTTTAAAAGCCAACCTTCCTGGGCAGAAAGATAGCATCTGTTCATCATCTGTAGTAGACACAGACATAGGACCAATAGGTTGTCGACATTTTGAATAACCAAACATCAACAGCTCGTGGAGAACCCATGCATAACAATATCGTGAACTTAGTATACTTTCGTATAAATTGACCAACGAAACGACATGTAGTCAGGTCTTGTCAGAGCCTTTAGAGGGGAAGAAAAATATGTGACTACCAAAGAATGAAAACAAAGGCAACACATAGGTTGATGCCTCAGAATACATAGGTGCCTCGGCCAAACTAAATGCTGATCAGTGAAGACAAGAAAGCTTTTAAGTGTAGACGACTACTTAAAATTCCATTCCTTTATCGGGTGGGAGGGTTTAGAGCCAGTTAAGCCAATAGCATATCTAGCAGCAGCTTCAGTAGCATTAGCTACATCAGTAGATCATTGATTAGCATACCTCCCTGAATAGTCTACGTGGCCCCTTTTTTTAGACTAAGAATAATTATAGTTAATCCAGTAATGCAGACAGCCCTTACTCTCTTAAAGAGCAGGAGGTTTAGCGTCAACTCATTCAATGAATCTTGTTTCATTCACCACGCGGCTGAATCCTACTCTGTGTATTTTTTCTAGCAATGGAATGGGAAAGTCATTTGTCTAAAGAGAAATGGCCGTATAGCGGCTCTCTCTCATAACAGAAGGAAAGCAAGAAGGGTGCTCAAACAAAGCTTTTAGACAAAACTAGTAGTACTCCGAGAGATTCACTCTCTTATTATAAGTTAATCGAACTACAGTGATCTGATACCTCATTCCCTTGCCACGGGAAGTAGGTTATGTAGGCCACAACTCCCCATAGGTGGGTTGTTCGATCCAAAATAGCAAAAAGAATAAATAAAAATGAATGAATCCTCTTCGACCCCACACCAAGGGGGTGGTAGGCTTAGTAGGGCTCGAACCTACAATATCACCGTTATGAGCGGTACGTTTCAACCAATTAAACTATAAGCCCCTACGAATCTCTACATGCAATTCGCTCACTTCGGGAAGGAAAGGGGAGGCCTTTGCTCTATCTGCTTCTTCCTCTTCCCAGGAATGAACAATTGGATAAAAAATTTCTTTATTTATATTGTTTATAGATAGATATATAATATTATTATTTTATTATTATATTATTTTATTAGTTATTAGAATTAATTATAAATTATAAAAAATAATATAATTTAAGCAAGCGGCCCTTTCGCGACTCAAACAGCCGGTACACTTTCCGGCTCGCAACGGCTCAAATGGGCGGGGGCTCCCTATTTGCTTGCAATGCCGGCTATTCACCTTTAGTTAGAAGTAGAAGTAGAGGGCGCCGTTTGCCCCACACTTCAGAAAAAGTAAAAAAGTATGGATGAAGTAAGAAAAAGTACATAAGGAATGAGAAAGAAAAACTTGGTTACGGGAACCGAAGGTTAGGCCGACTACTTTAGTAGAGCTACACCTAAAAAAGTGTATTCCTGCCCCTTCCCCTTTCTGTCAATGTTGCCAATTCCCAGAATACTAATGTACCCTCCCTCGTGTATACAGTTGTCCAACTACTTTCTTCCTCCTCCGAGGAAGGTTCACAGGGGGGGCAGGTTCCGGATCTGGCTGCGGAGGCAAATTGAGATCGATACGCGGTCGCTTCGACGAGCTGACACCACTTTCGTCTCCGAGGGAAAGAGGAAATCTCTCCATATAAAAAATCACCCACTGCAGCCAGTCCACAAGAAAAAAGGCTCGAACCAAGTAAAGACCAAGTAAGAAAGGGCTTTACCTATCAAAAACATGAAAATAAATCGAAACAATATAGCTGAAAAACGATTAAGCATGATGCTGCTATTTTTTTTTCTTCCTTCTAGACTGGTTCTGAATGACGCATGATTACTTTGGGACCTGCTTTCTCACTGCACCATCTTTACTTGAATGAAGAACGAACTGAAGAAAAAGATAGAACTCTTTCTTTCTGAAATCAGTGTCAAGTGATGCTGATCTGTTCTCCTACGATAATTGAAGTGCGAATTCCAGTTCTTGTTTAATCGGAAGACCCTTGACTCTATTTCCTATTTATATTTATCGTATAATACTTCTTTCTTTCCATTAGGAAGGCGGAGCAGCAGTGCCTTCAAGCGGGGGAAAGCAAGCCGTGAAGAAGGGCCTATCCTCTCATGCTTCGCCAGCACCCAATAAGGACCACAAAGAGAAAGCAAACCCTCGGTCAATCGAAGTACGGCTAACCATGTCGTGAACAGAGTTCCGAGTCGCTAAGAGAGAGCTTATCCACTACATCTACATAAGGCTTTAAGGGGAGCAATTCCCTGTGTTAGCGGAACTAGGATAGCCTCGTAGAAGGAAAGAAAAAAGAGTTCAGGCGCTGTTCTCAAGTCTAGTTGACGAAGCCTAGAGGGAAAGAGATTCATACTGACCGGTAGGCAAATCATACGGTATTAGGACAGGAAAGTAATTGATAGCGGTACACTGAACACAAAAAAAATCTTTTTTATAGACAGTCACTATGTTGAGAGGATTGGTTCGACAAGTAGCACTGAATCTACTATAAGTAGTGAGTGTTATTATATAAGTTGACTCGCTTAAAAGAACAGAGTGAACAAAGCGTAGCGGAGTGAACAGAGAAATGGTTGAATTAGATAGCTCTCTCTATGTCCTTGTTATGTTTCCTAGGTAGATTTATTTATCGGTCGAGGTTCAGTACATCTGCCAGTCAGTCATAGGCACCACCTTTAGTCGGTATTCAGGGTTCCATTCTTGATTGATGTACCTACTATTGAAGTTCCTTCCGCCGACTCCTATCTGATCTTTTTCAGAGGCTAGCTGTAATCGCTTGCATGTGGGTCTCTCTTACGTAGCAAGCAAAAAAATTATGCGAGGTGCCAATCAAGTAGCGTGAAAGCGATACAGTAAGCGGACAAAGCGGTCAAGTGAACACTTTCCGAACACTAACCCAATTGGATGGGAAAGTTGGTGTTGCAATGAGGCAAACTCACAGACAGCTCCTAGGCCAGGAAAAAGGCTAGAGGCTGACTAAAGTAGTTCAGATAGCGTAGCAGGGACCAATCCGTCCAGGGTTCAGTTCAATATAGGCTAGCTAAGGCAACCAAAGCAAAGATCCCCTTGTCCACTTAGCAGGCAAAGTAAGCATTCACCAGCAAGACTCATAACAATGAGTGAAGAAAACTGCTGACCAAAGTCGAGGAGAACAAAAGCAGAAGCATGTTGGGAAGCTAACTGTCCCTAGCTCACTGGGGGTAACGCGCTCCGTGGAGACTGATTAGACCTTGAGCGGAGCTCTTCCTGCGGGTAAACGAGTTTAAACTCTTCCAGCATAAGTCTTTCATCCTATTATAAAATGGGCTTTTTTAGGGAGTGGTCGGAGCCTCGGCAAGACGTCTTCCGATCGAAACGTAGCAGCCTGAATGTGTAGGATGTGTACCTACAGGGAAATCCTGTCACTCACTTTCGTTCACCAAAAACAAGACTCAAAACGGCAGTTGAAAGAAAGGGAGCCCTCTTGGTCAAAAAAGGGAAAAAGAGGCCCACATCCCAGTCTCATCCGATGCTACTTCGAATCCGGGTCGAGCTTACGTGAACCCAATCGCCGAGGGAAGGTCGGCAGGGGCTTAACTTCCGAGACTTGGCTAAGGCCTTCAACCCGGATAAGGGCATGTTTAAAGCACAGTTTCGCCCAGAAGCTCATAGGTCAGGTCAAATCCCCTTTCTTACGCAATAATCCTCTTTTGAATAAGAGATCCGCATGCCTATTCATAAGGACGGGTAGCTAAGCCGCTTGGTACCACTTCGAGGATTCCTCCCATCCGGCTTACCAAAGATGAGATCGTCTTCCTTGGAAGCACCCGAATGCCCGATTGAGGTCGGATTCATTCTAACTTCTTGGGATCAAATCAAGACAGAGATCGGCCTCACATTTCCCTTATAGCAGATTCAGTCCCATTGCTTGGGCGGCTGCAGGGGAGAGTGAAAAAGAAAGAAATATAAGGTAAGGTAGTTAGGAGTCGGAACACCCGGCACATTGGAGGATTGGACTTTGGCCCGATTGGGCCCATCTATTTTGACTTTCTTGTCGTCAACCGATCACTCTCTTTCTCGTAGCCTGTCTCCAATTCACCACAGACTGCCTCTCCATTCCCGCTACTAACACTAAGTGAAGTCAGACGAGTCCTTCACTCTAGATTTATGGTCAAAAAGACCCCGTGGCTCTTCTAGCGAGGAGAAAGCAACTAGACCTCCACAGGTCACTGGATTAGAGGGAGAGGCGGGCTAGAGCCATCAGTACGTAGGATTAGGATCTGCGGCCAAGGTTTCAGCTCTCCCGCAGGGAAGGAAAGAGGCAATAAAGCTACGGGGCCTTAACTTAAGTTAAGCAGTGGAATCCCTCGCTACTAGCGACGAAGAGTGTAGCACTTTCTTGTGGAGGCGGAAAACGTGGAATCGGTAGTGAAGCCAGGAATTTGATTTTCTTCGAGTGCTACTCTAGAACCGATTCATAGAGAACCTCGGAATACACACCTGGAACTACACTAAGGCACATCTGAATCCGGTTCCCAGTGACCAGTTTATCGACTCAGCATTTTCGGAGGGAAAGTATAGAGTTCCCCAAGGGCAGAGGTGCCTTCCGGTCTCGGTGAGTTCACGAATCAGATGGAGAGCCACCCAGCCTAGGTATGAGTCACGTTGACGCTGCAGAGCATCTGCTTAGGACAGAGTGGGGATTTTCTAATGTCCAAAGATCCCCTAAGGGACTTTCTTGAGATACTACTCCTACGGATAGGATATAGATAGTTAGCTCTTGCGTTTAGAGAAAGATTAGAATACATAGGGATCCCAAGTCTCTTTAGGGGAAGTTCAATAGACATCTATTCTCCCGAAGGAAAAAGGAAGGCTATGCACACGAAGCTAAAGTGGGTGACGGAATTCGCCAGCGATGATAGGGAAAAAGCAGTCAATTGCAGTCTTAGAGCCAGAAAGGAGACTGCCAAGGTAAAATAATGTAGCAATGTCCCGACGGGATGAAGTACTACTTCAAAATTTTTTACTACTCTGTAGTTTATTTTTAGATTTTTTCCTGAAATATCACTCTTAGTCGGAAATTCTTGCTACACTTTTATACAGGTCTTAAAGGATAGTTTTTTTCTATCCCAGGCCTAAAGCGGTGGAGGTTTTATAATAAAGAGGGACGAGAAGCTCGAACTTGACATGCTAAAGACTACGTTCGATTATAAGCTGGCTTTCTAAGAGGCAGATGATTCTTCTGAATAAGGATGGCCGGAATAGGGAATCAAAGATTGATTGATTAGGAGAAGACATGTTTTCCCTTGCATGAAAAGCAGGGAGAGGAGAGATGAAATTGTTAGGGCATAAATATGAAGATAAAGTGGGCAAGCCATGCAGTAGACCGACGTGGCGGTTAAGTGGCATGGAGTTTGGTGAGTCAGACTCGAAATGGTGCACGTGTATGAGGAATAAATGCTCCTAGGCAAGGACTCATGCAGTGCATTAAATGATAAAGACTCATGACATGTACTTCAACAAGGCCGTAGGAACAGACAGCTCATGCCAACAGTAATGGAATGAGACTTGGCAAATAAATTAGAATAGGTTTATAAAATGGCGGATCCAGCGCTTCCTTCGGTTCTTCAACAATTGGTTCCAGAGCTCCCGGATGGAAGATCGAGGGTAAAGGTTGACTCAATGGGGTCGGGAAGACTGTTTTGTTTGACCACCAAGAGTCTGCGCAGTAAGGCGCAGCGCACTTACAGGAATCGAGAAAAGATAACAAGATTGAGAATTGATCCGGAGGAGCTCGAAGAGGAAATGGGTTTGACCTCTTCGACTGAAGGATCTGTGGAGGGAGGGTGCAGTCTTGATCTGTCACGCCTTCAAAGTCAGAAAACGGATAAGCTAATGGAAAAGCGAAAGAACGAGAAAATGTTACCTGATCCTTCGTATGGGATTCTGCAAAAGGAAAAAGTCGAATTAAGGTCAAACGAAGCTCAAGAAACCTGTCCGATCGCATCGCAGCACTCCTCACTGTTAAGGTGCGATAGTCGGATGAGAACATGTGGTAAAAAATAAACTAACCTAGGGAGAAGGCCTTGCGTTTATGACCTGCCGGCTGAGACACAGAGTAAGGGGCGGCATCGGAAGTCGCCTTTTCCTCGAGAAATAAGGCGGTGAAATCTTCTGGGTCTGTGGCATAGTGTGCTAAGGACTTCCTATGCAGAGGAACTGGGTGAGACTTTAGCAACATAAGAAGCCCACCAGCTCGAGAACTCCTGATAAAGCTTTAATCTCTTTCATAGCAAGTCTTCCGGTGACTAATCTCCCATCGCTAGCAAAGCCCAACCGGATCTTCTTTCTCTGGTTTCAAAACCCCAACCGGTAACCAAAACAAGCAAGCCAGCTTCGGTAGTGGTAGTAGCTTCCAAGGAATTGGTAGTATTTCTTGAATAGGAAAGCAAGAACGGAATAATATGAGTAAATCTTGTCTTTGCTCTAGCTCTTTCATACCCTGGTATTCACTCCTAAATCATTTCAATGGATTCAGCAGCAGTTCGAAGGGCTAACCTAGTCGGGAATCTTCAGCGTCGAGGGATGAGTTCCATTTCAGGAGTCAGTCTGTCTGCATACTCCTCTGGATCAGTTCTGCGGCAAGCCGACTTATTCTGCTACTTCTTCTCTTCCGCTAACCCAGTTCTATCTGGCATGCGAGAGCTTGCTAGTGTATGGAACGGCTATCTCTCTTGGCCTTCCGACCTACTTACTCTTTATTACAGCCCATCTTTAGACGACCCCGAGGATTCTTTGGATACTGGTATCATATATAAGATCACGGCTGCTTTTCTTTTAGTTTAGGAGTGATCTTTCCCTCTAACTAGAAATATCATAAGAGAAGAAGAAGAATCTTACGCCTAAAATTCCCATGTCTTTCTTGGTTGGACCAAGCCAACCGGCAATTTCCGTCTTCCTCAATTGGGAAAGCAAGAATCAGTCTCTCTTTTTGTTTGGGGGGAGCAGAGCAGTCAAAGAATGAACCAAACCAAATGAGACACTTATTTAGAAATTTATGGCTTTCTATTATTAATTGTATACGGCGAAAAGAAGAGGAAGAAAGACCGCCCTTCTTTGGTGATACTTAAGAGTTTTCCAACCAACGAGCGGAATACCTGTAGCGAGTCTAAGTAGCTGCGGTATCGGTTCGCCCTTGCTAGCACCTTCGTCCCTTATCGCACTGTAGTCTCAGTTTATTCATTCAGTATGGAACCCGGTTACGAACCCTGTCGCTCCAGCAACTGGATGAACCCTTTCTTGCTTTTCTTTCGTTATTGTCCCTTGGAAAGTTACCCCCGTTATTTGAATTCACTAGTAGGACCTTGGCCTTTCCTGCTTGACTTATTAGATTTCCCCGCCAAAGCCTCTGCAGCGCAGGTTTCGGTTACCTGTAGTCTATGATACTCTTCCGAATGCGCTTACTCTGGTCTTCCGCCCTGTACCTCTATTATTGAAGTCAATACGCCCTCTCGCCCTTTGTTCGCCCTGAACAATCTCTTTCTTCGGGAAGCCGCGGGTAACCTAGAAAAGCCCTTGAAGGGGGCAACTAAGGAAGAAAAAGTTCCTACGAAATAAAACTCTCCATAGTCAAGCTCAGACCTAAGGCTATTCCTTGGAGCGGAGCTAGCATTCACACCGGATTCCCTTCTTTCAAGTGCCAAGGGAAAGGCATAATCTATAGCGAGGGCCAAAAGAGACGTTCTTCTAGCTAATAGAGTGAGTTGATTTATATATTCTATTTTATCTTTTATACTCTATTTTCATTTAGATGATATTGAGAATTGTCCAGGTCAGTTACCATTAAGACCAAGCGAGTGTCAGCCTTGAGGGCCTCAAGAGGAGTACGATGGAAAGGCCAAAGCTATACGACTTGGCACCCGTCACCCAAAGAGTATAGGAATTGGTTCACACTTTGCCTGCGCCTGGCAGCTTGAAGTAAGGCATCCGATTATTTTTTGTAATAATAAGTTCCGTACAACTGGCCTTCTTCTTTATCTTTATATACGAGTTTACCAGGGTAGAAGAGATCTTGACTGACTATTGGATTTTGATGAGGATGGCATAGGAGCTCTTTCCCGCTTCGCGTAGACAAAAGATCAAGATGAAAGTCTTTTGGAAGACGCGGCTTTACGCCGACATTCAATATCTTTAGGTAAGGCACCCTTTGAGATCGACTTCAAGATGCGGCTTTTACGGCCTTTGGCTTCCACTCCCTATAGCTCTTCGGGAACTCTGATTCTAATAATATAGGAAAGACTCAGTCTATCTCTTCGGGTCGGGGGCACCGATTACGCCTGTCTTAAGAAGGTCTTCCTCAGGTGTGATTGGCTCCGCTTCTGTGGGAATGCTTTTAGTTCAATTGAGAGGTGAGACCGATAGAACTTCAGAGGAAGTAGCTCCCGAAGAGAAGGAAATAGCGATTTAGTCTTTGGAGTGGAAACCTTTCAAACAAAATACACGAAGACAAGGGTTTCAGGATTTGGAATAGGTAGAGAGCCCCGAGCCTTAGTCTGGCCTAAAAGATTTAATCGAAAAGAGGTATGTGCCAACAAATAAAAGAAAAGCATCTTCACCGAAGCAAGGAAAAGAAGAAAACAATTAAGAGCTATGCCCTAGCTAGGAAGTGGCATTGACGCTTGGCTTGTATAAGCAATTCTTCCTCTCAGGGCTACGGACATGGGAATTCAAGTCCAAGGCCAGATGGGGCTTCTATTGGTTGGGTTTCATACTGACCCAAGGATCTCCCCTATCGAAGACATAAGAGTCGGAATAGGTAGTCATACTGCATAAGAATTCTTCCCTTTGCTTTTTCCGTAGCCTATAGGAATTGGTACCGTAGCCATTAGAAGAGTAGTAGACTGATTACCTAGGCTTCGGGTATCAAGACACTAGCGTTGAAGGAGACAAATAAAGGTCAAGATCGCCAACCCAAAGAAGGAGAGAAATAATGCTAAAGAAAGACGGCCTATCGATAGACTATTCAGTTTCCTTTCTTGTGACCGTGGCACCAGTATCGTATAATAAGAAAAAGGAGCCTTTAGAAACAAATTCCATATCTATCAATTGAAATCAATGGAAATCTCGCGCCACTTTGTAAAGAAGTCCTTATCCGCTTTGAGTTGCGCTGCTGCTGTACCTACTCTGAATTCTGTTTCAACAGCTGCTACCCGCAGGGGCCCTCCGCAGCCATTTATTGCGGTCCGCCCGTTTTATAGACCATTTCACTACACAATATTAAATATAACCGGCTTCCACAACTACAGCTAAGGCGGGCACTTTTAATTACATAGTGGGTTCTAAAAGAAAAGAAGCTGCTTCAACAGTTCGCACTAACCTCCCGGGCAGCGTTCACTACACTCAAAGCAATACAAAGTATATTCTTGAATCAGACAATGATGCTTGTGCTTTCGCAGGGATTGGCGCAGACTACGACCTATAGGAAGCCCTATTTGTCGCAGCACATGAGGAACCGAGCTGCAATCGTGAATGCCAGAGCATTTCACTAAACTATAAGAAATACGCAGACTTGCTTAGCCAGTAAAACGTTATCTATTCGCTCAGCTCAGTTACGAGCAAAAAAGAGGAAACGGCTCCCAATAGCTTGCAGCAATACGAAGTAGTATCTTCCTTAACAAAGAAAGCTATCATTGCATGCTGCGCATTTCATTCCCTAAGCTTAAGCGAGCAAGCAAGAACACAAGAAAAGAAGGAATGTAAATTGGGCATTGCCTAAGCTTCATGCAGAGTATTCAATTAGCAAGACAAGACAAAGAAGACTATGCGTTGATTGGCAGAAACAGATGTTTCCTGAACCACTCCATGAAAACGATCAGCAACAAAGACTGCCTAAAAAGCTTATTCTCGCCCGACCGGGCTCAGGCTCATTCACCGCCTTAATCGAAGAAACCGAAGAATTAGGACTTCCAGTCTCATTCGAAGACAAGAAAGAACGCAAATATGAGTCGGTGAGAGCCCTCGCTTCTGCGCCTCGAAACAGAAAAAAGTGACAACCAAAAATTTCATACAGAGAAGAAAGAGAGAAGCCCCCTAAGCAGACAACAAGACAGCTTTCTTTCTCAATTTGCCCCGACAATGTAAGTAATTACCAATTATCAAATCTTTTCTGCTTCGCCGATCATTGTCGGAGAATAAGCAAGGATACTCGTCGGAGAATTGAGAAAACATTATTCTTACCGTAGAATAGTAAACTAATAAAAGTTACCGCGAATCAGCAAATAAGCATTCTTGCAATCGGTTAAATTGCGGTAAATCGACAAATAAGAAAATTCACCTTTATTTCATAACCTAGCATGGCTCCAACTTTCTGCATCACCCATGGATCGAAAAATTCCAATTGTGCTCCTGTAACCCGGATCCGAACAGCCTTCTGATTCACTTGTTAAGAGCGCATCTTGCAAAGACCCTATTCTTCCACAGCTTGGCTTGCATTCGATGCTTTTGATCCAATTCCTTCTCGTCGGGATGACCATGTCACGAACTGGATTTGAACCAATATCAAGCTACTTTCCTTTTCCTTTCCAGTACTATTAAAAACCCCTATAACCAGGGAGTTTAACTAGAACCTAGATAGAATCTCCGGAATCAGAAGCTGCTATCTCTCGCTATGCTTTTATGAGTGGATTTGAGAGTGCGGCATAGCTGGAAACTCCTGAATTTTAGGAAGGTTCTAACCTTAATGAAAAGGTAAGTTTTAAGAGAGATTGGGAGCTGTTCCCGAGTGTGAGTATCCAACCCCTTTTGAAAGGATCTTTCTGCTTTTTAGTTTCCTAATATGTGTGTACATATTGATTGTATCAGTACTACCAGCGAGCTAAGAGCTAAGCCCTTTCTTTTTCTATGGCCTTTTAATACTCACCCCTGAAAGTGAAATAGAGATAGAGAGAATCTATTAAGTTGGAAGGCGGAAAGAAGCACTGACTAAGACTTTCATGGAGATGGGGCAAGTGTACTAGCATATGAGTTTCCAGCTTTTAAATTAAGGTTTGTCAAACCCTAAGCTGCTACTTAGAAAGGGGGCGTAGCGGGTAAGGCAAAAGAAAAGGTGTCCGCCTAGACTACTGCCACTTTCTTATGTGAATACCGGGTTCTTTCACTCCTAAATCTCACTCTTTAGTGAAAGTCTCTATTTCACTTTCAAAAAGCAGTCTACACTAAATTCCCTCTTCGATGCTAAGAATAGGGTGTTGTCTCTTTCTAGTAAATAGAATAATTCCCATCTTCTCTAAAAGTTATAGCTTTACTAATTGTGAAGGGAACTTCACCGTTTGGCGTCCTTATGACATAACTCACAGTAAACTTACCATAATCGCACTGAATTGTGTAACCGTACATTAGTAGTAGTCGCATAATACTTAATACTATAAGATCACAGTCAATACATGATATGAATGGACTTTTGAAATCAACTCTAGCAATTCTCAATTCTGGATAGGGATCCTTGTAATATTCTTTCTCGATTATATTCAATAACGTAAACCATAATACAGAATATTCTTTTGACATGATAGCAGGATTAGACATTTTCTTCATGGCTGTCAGAAGTGTAAACTATAGTTATATTGAGAATCTTTCCTAAAATGGATGTGCATTTGGAATAATTCCCACTTCTTAGTTAGATCCTTAGATTGTAGGATCTCTCCTTTTTTCCCTACTACATCGTAAGGGTTTACGCATACTGTATGTACATAGTTCTCGTATGAGTCTACTATTATTTTTATATTTTGATTCCAAGTATCCTTTTGTTTATTATTAAATTTTTCTGGTATATATTGCTTTAAAGCATATGCAAGATAGGCAAGTGGAATCGGTTCACTAAAGCAGTTCCTTCTGCCGAGTATATTAATAGTTATATAGGAATTTATTATATTATATATATTTTTAATGACACTGGTATAGAGAAATGAGATTTTTTTAGCGTAAAGAGCTGTAGTAATGAAATTGTCGTGAACAGTGTAGACAGGCGCACCCAGTTTATACATTTCATCAACCATACGCACGGCTAACCAGGCATCCTTCTGATGAATGAAGTTTGCAAAGGTAGACGAAACTGTCTTCCTTTTATCACGTTTTTGCGTGGGAATTCGTAGAGTCAACTGACGCCTTTTTTTTTGTAAATGATCATATAGCCATATTTTAACTGCTTTAGTTTTCAGATAGTCTTGTACAGTTGTGAGCATAGGCATACTATACAAGACGGGCTCGCCAACGGCTGAACGGACCCAAGCGATTTTTCGGATCAACGTCATTAGATTTATTACCCCTGGAAATCTCTGTTCAAAGAAAGCAGTGAAAACTTCGGCTATTTCAAAGCTTAGGCCAGTTTTTAGAGAAAAGATGGATGAAAAATGTTCATCAATATCATTTGACATGCTGTATATAGTCTTACCATAGATCAATGGCATGAAGAGTGTTTTGATTAACTTTCGGGTGAGACGAGGACAAATTATATTAGCTATTTCGGGATTTTTTCTTAAAAAGTAAATCTGAATCTCTTATAGAATGAAGGTGTACACATCATTTATCTTTCCATTTGAGGGAATTAGATTTGTATGAATAGCTAATTCTCCATCTAACAAGAAAGAACTCATTAGCTGATAAGCACTTGCTGAGGCATCTTGCGTGATAGGGATTATTGTCGGGTCTGTCTTATCACCTTCGATACATAGAACATCTCTTATGAACTGAAAAGGTGAACTCGCTGTAACAGAAAACTGGATTAAACTTTCATTCGATGAATTAAGCACACTCCTATTAGAGAGATACCACTTGTGAGCATCCTCATAAGAGGTGAACTTCTGATAATGAAAAGCTGCAGCGGAAGATAAGATCATATCAACCTCTTTCCGGGTTTCACTATTCAATGTATCATAGGTTTGACCTTTAGATTCTTTGGAAAAGACGATAAGACTTCTAGCCAAATCACCTTCATGGAAATGTAATACCCCTGAGCGGTAGATTCTACCACGGAAATCAAGGAAGGCAGGAAGATAAAATCGAAGGCTTCAATCAATAAAGAAAGCCCGCGCTACCTAGCATATATTCAAAAGTGTAACTTAAACACGCAAACCCGCTTCTTATCTGAAAATTAAAAATCGTCTTTTCCTTGAGAATAGGAAAGTCCTTTGGCGACTGAATCTTAATCTTAATAATAACGGGGCGACTACTCTATCTTCGAATGCAGAACATATCAGATTAAGTTAGCCAAGCCCAAGAGCTGAACGAGTACGGTATCGAGAAAGGGAAGTTCCCTCCCCAGAAAGAGGTTCGTAGGGGAGAACGAACTACTTCGAATCGAGAACATTCACCGAAGCAGAAGCGAGGGAAGCTCAAAGAAGAAGAGCATTGGCTAGGGAAATCGCCCCGATGCGCGTAATAGAGAAGACGGTTGCTTGGCTTACTTGAATCTGCGTTGGGGATTGCCTACCTGTCTAGTTAGCTTGAAAGCGTAACGCAAGTGGCTTTCTAGGTACCCCCGGATCTACTAGTTATCGCCTTTGAGCTGGAAAAAGCATTCTATCAGCAGCGGACAATCCGTTGTCGGAAATCCGCTTTTTGATTGAGATTCATCTAAACCAATTGACTTCCTCTTACCCCTTTTTGGGCTGGATCCCAAATTGCATTCTTTTTCTTTTTTGGGAAGGACTACACACCCTCCCTTTCTTTAGATTCACTGAGACGGAATCAAGCTCGCAGCTATTGACTCAGCTGTGGCACTGACTGAATGTAGTTCTTTTCAAGAACGATGTTTCAATCAAGCTATAACGGACCAGAACATTGAATCCAACCATCATCATCTAAAGAAAGAGAAAGAACCCCAAAAGTTCAAAGAATCGCTTCCTGGTGGGATACAAACGAGTCTTCCGACCAAGCCCATGTCTATGTGAAGAGCTTGTTACAAACGTTCACACTCAAATCCCTCGTCTGCCCCCTGAAGATTGGAAAGAATCCCTCAGCGAGGAAATAGAGTTGTAGCAGCAGTGTCTCCACTATTTAGAAGTCCCAACCAAGTAAAAGAGTCCGGTCCGAAGAAAGGCCTTATAGGAAAGCTTTCCCCATTTACCCATTCCAGGAAGGGGAGTCGAGTTAGACCGCTTAGTAGCACCTTCAGGCTTATCCATCCACGCTAGAGATGGAAGATTTAGAGATCGACGTTCCCACATAAAGGAATGCTTCAATTCACTCGGGTATAAAACAAATCAATTCTGACGAAAGAAAGAGTCCAGGGATCGGAAGGAAATTTTGATGCCTCACACAGGCAACTCCGCTAGGCTCAGCAGATAAGACGGGATTGAACTAAGAGAACGAACGGCTATTCCTATCATCAAGAAAGTCGGCTCCATCAATGAATTACTTTCCCCTAACATTGCTATTCTTAACAACCTCAAAGAGCATCCTTTAAAGAGCGGGCCTCTGGAGGAACCTTTTTCAAATCGTCGTTATATAGATATAGAGTACGTATATGATAGCAGTTTCCTTTCTCTTGAATCCGTACCGGCAGGTTATTACAACTATAGAAGCTCAGCTCAAAACTGCCCAGTTTGCCAATCGTTTTCAAATCAAGACATACGCGCCCGATCTGCTGGTTTAAACATGCCAAGTGCGCCCGACCCAGGCCCCGGCTTCTTTGATAGTTACGCCGTATTATATTATATGGATCGAGCAAAGGCGGCTCAGGTGCGCAACAAGTCTTATATTTCCTCCGTTGTGAAGAGGAAGGGAAGGATTTCAGCTTCCCTTCTATAGCCGGCCTCGCGCATGAAAAACGTGTGCCTTATAGAGTAGGGCTAGGCCACAAATACCTTGCCAAACCATAGCATAGACAAGGGTTTCGCCAAAGGCGACATTCCACCGCATCAATATTAAAGGAAAGACTGGACTTCCATTAACGGGAGCGTTCTGCTGACGTATTCAGTCATAAGCTCGGAACATTCTACCATATTGAATTTTGAAGTTGGTCTTTCCGATCAGGACGAAAGGCGAAAGCCAGTGTATCAAGCAGATCCTCCGCGGTGATAGATAAATCGACGCTAGCTAGCATAAACCATTGTATGTATTCTATTAAAGCAGTCATCCAATGAATTAATAAAGACTGCTCAAGATACATGACCGTGTCGTCGTCATCATACTGTTGACTGAGATCTTCAGCCATGCGCTGCATAAAGTACCATTAAGAACGAAACGAATCCTTTGACATTTGCCTAACCATTCCCATTGGATAGAGAGATTCCTGGTATCTCTCTGGGAATCCTAGCCAAAACTGGGTTGGCATAGGTATAATACCTTCCGGAAAAAAGAAAAAAGAAGATGACGGAACCAATGTCGATTGTAGTTAGGGTGAATGTGCTCAGGTAGAGAAGAAGAATCAACTAGATGAAAACATCCGACTTTGCGGTGGAAGTGGCACTCGCCTCTATTATTCTATTATAATATAATCTATTGAATCTAGGAGAAATTCTTATCTATTAAAAAATCCGGAATTCCTTGGCAAGACTATGCCTCCAAGGCCTAATTAGAGATATCTTAATTCTCCTCCCCTTGTAGGACTTGATCAAAGAACGTTGGAAGCGGTCAGGAAAAAGAATTAAGATATATATCTTATCGCTCCCCATGCTTATTCCCTCTAGCCCTTAACTTACTTCGGTTGAGTTAAAGAAAAAAGGACCCTTTTCTTCAATCACACGATTACGTTGACGACGAACTAATCAAGATCAATAGGAGAAGGCTAGAGACTGGCTCCGCTATAGAGCTACGTGTACACCGCCACGTCGAGAGAGCGAATTAGAGAGCAGACCGATGAGACTCATATCTAGTTGCAGGGGGTTCTCTTTATTAATCGGAATAAGGGGCTAGGACTTGCTATCCCTCTATCTATGAGCGAGACTCTCTTCCAGATCCCCCCAGAATCCAAGTCATCCAACCAAATCTGCCAGGAATTGTTACGCTGGTTCGATAGGACCAGGCGAGGCCTTCCAACCACACTGAATGAATAAATTTCATCACATCACTTTGTGGTTCATTAGTAACGACTGGGCAAGGCTTTCTCCTTATTATATTTCTATCAAATAAGTGGTTTCACTCCTTAGGCGCATGACTTCGACGAAGAGAGGGGTCTCAGCACAAACGGTAGGCTACAGATATCTCATCACCACGCCAGAAAGAAATAAGAAATCTATTATCATATAAAAGAAGAGAGAGCAAGTGGTTTTACTCTTACTTCTTTCTCCTAAGTAAGTTGGTTGATCCAGAAAGCTCCGTCAAAAGGCGCCGAGTCATAGATGAGGCGGTCACCGGTTGCCTACGATCCTTTCTTATTGTTGTAGAGCAGAGTTCCTTCAGTACGGGGGAAAGATTTTTTTTCTTCCGTTAACAAAGCACATAAGATATCTCCGATCAGTAGATAGAGAATCGGCTGTTCTGTTTAAAGGCATATTTACTTAATAGATGCTACAAAAGCAAAAGAGGCAAGTCGCAAGGTACGGTTGGGCGTGCCCGCGAAACCATATGATGGAGTTTAGGAGTGCATATGAGTTCATGAGTGCATGAGTCAAGGTGCGCTTCTCTTCCAAAAAAATCTTTTCTATGAAAGCAAAGCCAAAAGGAGAAGTATACCAGTCCGGCGCAATCAGTTATCAACCAAACCATTTTTTTCTTTTTCACTGACACGAGAAGGCTGTTTTCTTAGCGTTTAATGGCATGTTTATGAGCCGGTTGTCAAACCTACTACTATACGAACAGTCCTCTCCATTGCTTTAGGCCAAGGCTGGCAAATCAAAAAACTTTATGTTAACAACACCTTTAACTTACGACATTCATGAAAAAAAATGAAGTGCGCGCGGCAGACGGGAATAACAAGACTCTATGGCTTAACAAGTTTCTTCCACATCAAAACCCTTACTCGGGCCTCGCCAGGGTGAGAGTCAGAGTAATTGGGTCGAAATGAGCGCGAGGAGGTTTCGCGTGAAGATTGAGGACCTGCAGACGGCAGAATTAGCGTATATAAGACGAGGTTGGGTAATATTATGGGCAGCCCGAGTCTCCTATGATACTTAAAAGTCAGTCCCGTTTCAGGCTAAGCCGTGGCAAGGAAGCAATCCGCAAGAAGAGAGGGGTTCGGTCTCATTTGATCCATTGGCCGATTTCGATTTACTTGGCCCAGCTTCAGCGGATGTTGTACTAGGATCCGAGGTTAGGTTACTATCAATTCGGATATGGTGGGATGGGATCTTGCAAGCGAAACTCTAAATTCTGATGAAACTTAAAATTATGATTGACCGGTTCTATTATGGATTCCAGTGGGTTCCACGAGCGAGTCTGACCAGTTCTACTCGCGGTTGCACCGAGTTCCACCACCGACTCAAGACTTGTTCCAATAGATATTATGACGAGGTGATGGATCGTGCATTTGTGGTGGCCTGATAAGCCCCATCTATAACCAGTCGTCTTGAATGAGAAGACTTTAGCGATCGGTGGCTAAAAGCAAATAATAAAGATTTTAGGTACCTATTAGAAGAGCGGACCCAAGTCCATCACTTCGGGACGCAGAGTGGTACATCAAAAGGATGATTGGCAGAATGGAATTACACAGTATCCTATCGAGATTCCTGTGCGTGCTCATCACCAATTGCGCTTTGGCCAAAACGAATTTTTCTACTCATGAGTTCCCGTTTGAAAAATCTTAGGTACGTTGCCCTTCGGGCTCTCAAAGAGGAACCATCACTATCTTTTTGTCTGTCTAGCAGCTGCTATCCTACGGCGAGAATGTTAATTTGGTACTTTATTAGAAATAGAAAGATTTTTCTTTCCAATCTGTTCCATCCATCAATGGGTTCATGTGAGAAAAGTGCTGGAATTCATATTATATATGATGAATGAGTGCTCGATTAGTCACCCTTACTTTACGTTGTCACCAGGCTTTTCTTCAAAAAAGTCTCTAAAGGCTTCCTGTGGATTGTAGCAGGCCAAGGCAGTATGCTATCAGCTGAAACTGACCATAGGATGAGTGTTTTAGTTCCCGGATCTGGAGATCCCTATTTTCGAATTCCAGTAACTCGTTATACAGTCTCCGCGAGAAAGCGTGGTCTAGGGCTGTTTTAACTTCACTCCAGTACTGTCCTCGTTCTCTATCAAGTAGAAAGAGGGTTTGCTCATTTTCTAGCCTCACTATGCGACTTCGAAGCGCTATTCTATATGCTTAGCCATTGCACTTGTGAAAGAAGAGCTAGAGTGATCGTACCAATTAACAATGAAATTCTATGAAGGGATTTGTATTTAAGCAGCACAACTTTCAATGGACTCTTCAGTTATCCCAAAAACATTATCCAATCCGAACTCATGACTTCCCTAATATTTAGGGTTCAAAAAATCATTCCCCGACATTGATACTATGGGCTCCCCATATTTGCTTAAAACCAGATTCCCAAAAAGACAAGAAAGCTCCTTCCCGCCCGTCTTGGCCTACTAGCTGTTAGGAGAGAGAGCTGCTGCAGTGCCCGTGGCTCAACTCCCTTCGTCTTTCGGCTAAAGCCATATTGCGGATCTTCCGCTTAAATCCACCTATGGAATATCTTGCGGAAACGACTCTCTTGACACAGCATCAAAAAACATGGGGTTTATGGAATTTTTGTAGTCAGAGGAATTAATAGAACTTCATATTCTACTACCCGAAGCGAAGGAGGAGGTATATGGCAATAGCCAGGTTTTACGATAAAAGAATAGGAAAAAGCCTAGAAAGAAAACAGGATCGGTAGGCTGCTCGGTACGGTTCGCTCAGGCCCTTCTTGGCGGAAGAAGATAGAGAGACAAGTCTATCTCATCCTGCATCGGGCTTAGAGTCTAGCCATAAGAAGGGGGAGGCCATGTCCTTCTCGGTATTGAACAAGCGCCCTTCGGAACTGCTTAAGATGCACAATGTATTCTTCTAGCGAGCGGCTGAAGAGGACGGCTAGCCGGCTGCAAAGTTGCCGAGAGATGTCAAAACCTCTGTAGGGATTTTATGGCACTGGCCTTGGTCTTCTTCAACTAGGAAATGGAAACTCTCGTAGTTGATGCTAACTCGACTGAGGACCTCGATTCTTTGGGTTTTGGCAAGGAGGGCTGGTCGGTCAAAAGCAAAAGCGGGGTAGGCTACCTTCGTCGTGTTGTCCTTCTTTCTCGGACGGCAGATGAGGCGGCACCTGGGACGAAGCCGAAGAAAGAAGACTTTCCTAGTAGGGTTCCGTGGGTGTAATAGTCATTTCATCCATTGTCTCGAGGAAAGGAGTCCCTAAGAAAATTTTGTACTCGAGCCCAAGTAACACTTTGAAGTCCGAGGGGATTTGATAGCTCCGAGTGCAAGGCTTGCGCTTCTTTCTACCCACTTGGAGGAGATTGCAGAACCGTCGACGTTGGTGGCGCAAACATCCACTTGCTCCCAGTATTTTTCGGGCACTCGTTTCGCATTGAGGCTGTTGTACTCAATTTTTATTAAATTTTGCATAAGTTTCTATCAAGACCCTCTTGATTTGGTAGTGGTCTACAAAGGCCTCTACATACAGGGGTCGAGTATGGCGATAGCGAATGTAAAGTAAAAATCATTCTGAGTGAAGGTAATTGGTTGGGGAGAAAATAGACTTCCCACCATAGCTTGCCTCAGAATGGAATTAGGGACGCTTGCTTGTGCTAGCCTTTGCCAGCCCGATAGACTTGTGAAGTGGACAGAAGTTCCATAATCGAGATCTGGGCAGGAAGATTTTATTCAACTGGTTGGGTCTGTAGGAGATATAGAAGGATGGCTTCGACAAAGCAGGCTGAGTCCCAACTGGTTGAGACTGTTGCTGCGAATGAAAAATTATTCCTGATCTGGTTGTCACTGATCTCTTTCCGTCGTCTGTTTGTTTAATCTCCTGCCCGAGTCTTCCTTCCCTATATGCTTTAGAATTCCTGGTTTCCGAGCATCTAAAAGTAGGGTATTTCAAGTCATCAGTGTCATACGTTCCTTCAGTTGTTGTCGTTTACCTCGCCTGTTCTGCCGCTAAAGGGGCTAAGCCATTAACTAATAGAACACACACGGTCGTTAGGAGCTGCTAAAGGCCAAGAGCCAGAGGAAGTAACCGAGTTGGTAGCTCTTTCAGCCAAGTCGAAAGATGAAAAGGGGCTTTCTTCTAAAGTAGTCATTTTTTTTATAGAAGGTCATCTCCAAGTCGAGAAAGGTTCTTTGATTCTATACACTAAAAACCATTAAATACCTCTTTTGCTTTAAAAAAATGTCAACACAGGCGGAACTTGTTTTGGAAGAGGGGATCACCTAGGTAGCGCATAAGCTGGAGCCGGAGACTGGACCAACTATTGCAAGAGGCCGGCTTCCCGGTCAAATTGAAGGGTATTTCCAAGAAGGAGAGTTGAGTAATGGGGGGTTTCGGGACTTAATGACTTTTCTGGTGGTTCACTGGCAGGTTGGGAATCCGAATATCCCACAATGACAGAGTTCACCGAAATAGGATTTCAAGATATAGTGACTGAGCGTGTACCCTATCTAGTTGTTGCTAGTTTGGCTTGTGATGATAGTTTAGTAGTATAAAATAAGTCAAGTATAGTACATCGAAGTACGGAAGGAAGAAGGGAGGAATCCACTCCAAGTCCCTTTTGTGTGTGGATCTTATGGATCTCCTGTATCGACCGGACTAATAGTAAAATAGGGTTAGATTGCCTTACCACCAGTAGTTGAAAGACAGCGTTTCAGGCCCATAGTTGTATTGAGTAAGTTGGGTAGCTCAATTCCAATCTTTCAGCCTAGGCCTTCTTCTTACTGGAAAAGCGATGCCAGGAGTCGTGCTAGCTGGAGACTGAGACTTAGCTTGAGCTTGAGACTGAACTTGAGCTAGAAGCCGAACCGCTTACCAACAGTTTTTTTTCCCGGTTTCTAACCGCAAGAGGAAAGGAAGAGGTTTAGGGAGGGGGAAGGGGACCGAGAAGGAGGGATCGGACATTCAGTTCAAGGTGGAGAACCCGTTCAACACAGCAAACTATTTGTCTTTGGGGTTACCTTTCTTTTCTGTCATTAAAACAGATTCAGATACGATTGGAGTCACTTGACAGGGGCATCTCTATTGAATCCCCGGGTTGGCACTAAAGAAGGAGGGTTCCACTTAAGTTGAATTCCGTTTCGTCAGGGGCTCCCCAAACTCTTTCTATTGCGAGCTTTAGCATATACTTCTTTGTCCGTAATCACTGGCTTTCAAGGTGTATACTTAGAGCAAAAGGAATGAAACCAAAGTAAACCATACTTTTGGAGAGCAGAGTTGACGTCCTACTTATACTACAACTCTTTTTATTTTCCGATCAGAAGAAATTCCTACTTTAAATTTTCTACTTTTCTGGTGCTATATGCGTAATTACAGGCTCTCTTTATGCCCAAAAGAAGGACGCCGGTATGGTGATGGCGGTGAACACGAAAAGCAGGAGTGGCCGAAAGCGAAAGAGAAGCGAAGCTGAAAGCAGAAGAGAATAGGA